TATTATACATATTATGTATTAGTACATATATGTAATATTATACATATTATGTATTAGTACATATATGTAATATTATACATATATGTACTAGTACATACATGTGTACATACTTATTTGTTGTACATTTGTTGTCACATGCAATACTGTATATTGCAGAAAATAGTTTAGTTTAGAATCCTAGCTTTGGGAGTTAGGGGTGGGAGTTGAATTCTCTCTTTTCTGGCACTAGGATGGATTTTAACCTTCAGTCTCCGGATTACAAAACCGGCGCTTTTGAGTTAAGCTACTAGGGCAGTTTCAGTTAAGTAGTTTGTTTTCTAATCATCCGGTTGCAGGCATGAGGATGAGTAGAAGAGTGAAGTATAAGACTGACGCGACTTGTCCGATGATAATAAATGGGTGTTCTACTGGCATTCCGCCGATCCATGTCAAAATGAGCACGTCTGCAACTAAGGCTCAAAATAGGAATTGGGTGAGTGGGCGGAATGTGAGTCCTCGTTGTTTTGAGGTGTGGAGTATTGGGACTAGTATAAGTACTAAGATGGAGAAGAGGAGGGCTAGTACTCCGCCTAGTTTATTTGGAATTGAGCGTAGGATGGCGTAGGCAAATAAGAAGTATCATTCGGGTTTAATGTGAGTTGGTGTCACTAGCGGGTTGGCGGGGGTAAAGTTGTCTGGGTCTCCTAATAGGTTGGGTGAGAAGAGGGCTAGTGATAGGAGGAGGCTTATTAGAACAATAAATCCTAGGAGGTCTTTGAATGAGAAGTATGGGTGGAATGAGATTTTGTCTGCATCTGAGTTGACCCCGATTGGGTTGTTTGAGCCTGTTTCGTGTAGGAACATGGCGTGGATTAGAGTTGCGGCTACTACAATGAAAGGTAGTAGGAAGTGGAATGTGAAAAATCGTGTTAGTGTTGCATTGTCTACGGAGAAGCCGCCTCAAATTCATTGTACTAGATCATTGCCAATATATGGGATTGCGGAGAGAAGGTTTGTGATTACTGTGGCACCTCAGAATGATATTTGGCCTCATGGCAGTACGTAGCCTACGAATGCGGTTATCATAACTAGAAGGAGCAGGACTACTCCAATATTTCATGTTTCTTTATAAAGGTAAGATCCGTAGTAGAGACCTCGTCCGATGTGGAGGTAGATACAGATGAAAAAGAAGGAGGCTCCGTTGGCATGAATGTTTCGGATAGCTCAGCCGTAGTTTACATCTCGGCAGATGTGGGCTACAGATGAAAAGGCACTTGTGATGTCAGACGTGTAGTGTATTGCTAGAAATAGGCCTGTGATAATTTGTACTGCCAAACATAGGAGGAGTAGGGAGCCGAAATTTCATCATGCTGAGATGTTGGAAGGGGCTGGTAAGTCGATGAGGGAGTCGTTAACGATTTTAAGTAGTGGGTGGGTTTTTCGGGTGACCATTAGTTCTCGTAGTTGAATTACAACAATGGGTTTTCAAGTCGTAGGTCTCGGTTAAAATCCGGGCGGGAATTATGGAATACCTTCTCGATCTTTTTTTGTTGGGTTTGGTGGTTGGGCTAGTTGGGGTTGCTTCTAATCYTGCACCGTATTTTGCTGCATTAGGCTTAGTTATTGCTGCGGGCGTAGGGTGTGGTATTTTGGTAGGACATGGTGGGTCATTACTATCTCTTTTGTTGTTTTTGATTTATTTAGGTGGGATGTTGGTTGTATTTGCTTACTCAGCGGCATTAGCTGCTGAGCCTTTTCCAGAGACTTGGGGGGTTCGTTCTGTAAAAATTTATGTTGTTGCCTATATGTTTAGTGTGGGGGTAGCGGTGTGGTGGTTTTATGGGGGCTGATATGGGAGTTATTTGGTTGTTGATGAGTTTAAGGAGTTTTTTACGCTGCGTGGGGACTTTAATGGGGTTGCTTTAATATACTCTTTTGGAGGGGTGTTAGTGATTTGTGCGTGAGTTTTGTTGTTGAGTTTGTTTGTAGTCTTGGAGGTGACTCGTGGTTTAAGTCGCGGGGCTCTGCGAGCTGTTTAAATGGTTGTAAGCAGAGTGATTGCTATAATTGAGGTTAGTAGGTAGATAGTTAGGTAGATTTTAATTATGTTTGAGTCCATGTTGTCAAATTTTGCTGAGAGGGACATGTGGACTGGTACTATTCCTTTTGGGCCGAGTTCTATTCATTGGCGATCAAATTTAGTGGCTTTTTTTCCTAGGGTGAGGCCGAGTTGGGGGATTAGGCGGTGAATGATTGAGGTAAAGAAGCCAAGTATGTTTGAGAAATTGTGGAGATTTAGTATTGGGGTTACTTTGAATTGTTTAGCGGTTATAGTTGTTAGTGCTATGGCGATTAAAACTCCAGTAATTGTTACTATAATTGCTGCTAGTTTAAGGGAGGCTGGTATTGTTATGACTGGCATTTTTGATGGGAGGAAATTTGATGTAATAATAAGCCCTGCAATAATGCTTCCTCATGCTAGGCGTTTGATGGGGTCAATTACTGCAGGGTTATTTTCATTAATTGGTGTTATAGATGAAAAACGTGGGGTACCCATTGTTACAAAGTAGATGACACGGAAGCTATACACTGCTGTGAATGAGGTGGCGATTAACGTTAAGGTGAGGGCTCAGGCGTTTAGGTAAGAGGTGTTGAGGGCTTCAATGATTGCGTCTTTTGAGAAGAACCCGGTTAAGAATGGGGTGCCGGTTAATGCAAGGCTTCCAATTGTTAAGCAGGTGGAGGTAAAGGGGAGTAATTTAAATAGTCCTCCTATTTTTCGAATGTCTTGTTCGTCATTAAGGCTGTGGATAATCGAGCCGGAACATAGGAATAATATTGCTTTAAAGAAGGCGTGGGTGCAAATATGCAGGAAAGCTAGTTGAGGTTGGTTTAGTCCAATTGTAACCATCATTAGGCCTAGTTGACTAGATGTTGAGAAGGCTACGATTTTTTTGATATCGTTCTGGGTTAAAGCACAGGCTGCTGTAAATAGGGTGGTTAGGGCTCCTAAGCAAAGGCAAATTGTAAGGGCTAGGTTGTTGTTTTCTATGAGGGGGTGGAGGCGAATTAGAAGGAAGATTCCTGCTACGACCATCGTGCTTGAGTGTAATAGGGCGGACACCGGGGTGGGACCTTCTATGGCTGATGGTAATCAGGGGTGTAGGCCGAATTGAGCTGATTTGCCTGTTGCTGCAATGATTAGTCCAATAAGGGGGAGGGTGAGGTCGAAGTATTTTGATACTAGGAAGATTTGTGAAATTTCTCATGAATTTATATTTATTGCGATTCATGCAATTGATAAGATTAGTCCAATGTCTCCGACTCGGTTGTATAGTACAGCTTGTATGGCTGCTGTGTTGGCATCTGCTCGTCCATATCATCAACCGATTAGTAGGAATGATATAATTCCTACTCCTTCTCATCCAATGAATAGTTGAAATATGTTGTTGGCTGTAACTAGGATGACCATTGCTACTAGGAATAATAGTAGGTATTTAAAGAAACGGTTTATATGTGGGTCTGCGCTTATATATCATGATGCGAAGTCTAAGATAGATCAGGTAACGAATAGGGCAATTGGGGTGAAGATGAGCGAGTAGTGGTCAAATTTAAAGCTAATATTAATATCAAATGTTGTGATGTTTATTCAATGTCAGCTTGAGATAATGTTTTCTGTTCCTTGGTCTAAGAAGATGGCTAGTGGGATTAAGCTAATGAAAAATGCGGTGCTTACGGCGGTTTTGACATGGGTGGTGGCTCAGTTTGGTTTTTGTGGGTTTGGACTGAGAGTCATGAGTAGGGGGTAAACTAAGATTGTAAGTATTAGGATAAGTGTAGAGCTTATTACAAGGTTTGTCATAGCTACTACTTGGAGTTGCACCAAGAGTTTTTGGTTCCTAAGACCAATGGATGATCTATTATCCTTTAGTAGCTCGAGTGAGCCATGGAGTTTAACCATGGGGGTATGGATTAGCAGTCCTTACTGCTTTTGGCCTCTCTCGGTGGATAAGTGGGTTTTAACCTCTATTTTTAGAATCACAATCTAATGTTTTAGTTGAAACTATATCTACAGTATCATCAGCCTCACATAAGTTCTGGTTTTGTAATAAGCATAATAATTGGGAGGAGGTGTAGAACTATAAGTAGGTGTTCTCGGGTGTGGTATGGTTGTAGATTAATGATGTGGCTAGGTAGTGTGCCTCGTTGGGTTTTTAGGAATAAGTATAGTGAGTAAGCAGCGGTGATTAGGGTACCTGTTCCCGTGATAATTAGTGTTCATGGGGATCAATTGAATATGGCTGTAATAATTAGTAGCTCTCCCATAAGATTAGGCAGGGGAGGTAAGGCTAGATTTGCTAGGTTAGCAATAAATCATCAGGTTGCGGTCAGTGGAAGAAGTAGTTGTATTCCTCGGGCTAGGACTATAGTTCGGCTGTGGGTGCGTTCATATGTGGTGTTAGCAAGACAGAAGAGTGCGGATGATACTAGGCCGTGGGCAATTATTAAGATGATTGCTCCGGTAAAGCCTCATGGGGTTTGGATTAAAATTCCCCCTGCGACCAGTCCTATGTGGCTTACTGATGAGTAGGCAATGAGTGATTTTAAATCTGTTTGTCGTAAACAAATTGAACCTGTTATAATAATACCCCATAAGGCTAAGATAATAAATGGGTATGCTATTTCTTTAGACAATGGGTCTAGTATAATTATTATTCGTATTATCCCATAGCCTCCAAGTTTTAGTAAAATTGCAGCTAGGACTATAGAGCCTGCCACTGGTGCTTCTACATGGGCTTTCGGAAGTCAGAGGTGGACGCTGTATAGTGGCATTTTTACTAAGAAAGCGATTAAACACCCTAGCCATCAAATTTTATCGCTTCAGGAGAGGAGCGTTATCGGTTGGGAGTATTGTAGTGTAATTATTGATAGTGTTCCTATATCTTGGTGTAGGAGCAGTAGTGCTACAAGCAGAGGAAGTGAGCCTGCTAAGGTATAAAAAAGGAAGTAGGTTCCTGCGTTTAGTCGCTCTGTCTGATTGCCTCATCGTGTAATAATAATTAGTGTTGGGATCAGGGTTGCTTCAAATATAATATAAAATATTATGATCTCTGTTGCCCCGAAAGCCATAATGAGAAATATTTGTAAAGACGTTAGGAGTGTGATGTAGGTTCGTTGGCGGCTTAGGGGTTCATTTTTGATGTGGTTTTGGCTAGCAAGAATTATTAATGGTAGGAGTCAGCAGGTAAGCACTAGTAGTGGGGTTGATAGGGGGTCTGTGCCTAGATATGTGTTAAGGGTTGATCAGCCCGTTTCTGAGGGTCATTTTAATCAAGAAATACTAGTTAAGGCAATTAGGAGGCTTTGCATAGTGGAGATAGATCAAAGTCATTTTGGGGAAGCTAGTCAAATTGTGGGGTATAGCATAATGGTCGGAATTAAAATTTTTAGCATTGTAGTAGGTTCAGGGATTGTAAGCGGTCTGTGCCATGTGTTCGGGCTGTGGCAACAAGAAGGGCTAAACCTGCGCTTGCTTCACAGGCGGAAAAGGTTAGCAAGAGGAGAGGGGCGGCTGAAAAAGCTGTGGCCTCTAATTGCAAGGCTCATAAGCCTAGTGCAATAAATAGTGACAGCATTATTCCCTCTAAGCATAAAAGGGCGGATAGGAGGTGGGTTCGGTGGAATGCGAGGCCTGTGAGCCCTAAAAGAAAAGCTGAGGTAAAGCTGAAATGTACTGGTGTCATAAGAGAGTCGTGGACTTAAACCACGGTTTTCTGAGCCGAAATCAGAGGTCTTATTTTGGACTAACTCTCTATTCCGCTCATTCTAGGCCTCCTTGAATTCATTCATAAATTAAGCCTGCTGTTAATAGGATAAGAATAATGGAAGACCACAGGAATGTAATGGTGGGCTCTGGGAGTTGGTTTGCTCATGGGAGGGGTAGTAGGAGTGCAATTTCTAGGTCAAATAGCAGAAATAGGATGGCTACCAAGAAAAATTGTAGGGAAAATGGTAGTCGTGCAGATCCTAGTGGGTCAAATCCGCATTCGTATGGGGATAGTTTTTCTGTGTCTGGGTTTATTTGTGGTAATCAGAAGGATACTAGGGCCAGAACTAGTGATAAAATAATAGAGATTGTGAAGATTGTTGTTATTAAATTCATTATCTTTCCTTGGGCTTTAACCAAGACTGAATAATTGGAAGTCACTCGTACTAACTTTAATACTAGAAAGATATGATCCTCATCAGTAAATTGAGACGTATAAGAATAATCAGACTACGTCTACAAAGTGTCAATATCAGGCAGCTGCTTCAAATCCAAAGTGGTGCTCTGATGTAAAGTGGTATTGTAGTTGACGAAGCAGACAAATAGCTAGGAATGTTGAGCCAATAATTACATGTAATCCGTGGAAGCCTGTGGCTACAAAGAAGGTGGAGCCATAAACTCCGTCAGCGATTGTGAAAGGGGCTTCATAATATTCTATGGCTTGTAGGGCGGTGAAGTAGAATCCTAGCAGGATAGTTAGTGTTAAAGATTGAATTGCTTGTTTTCGGTGTCCTTCCATAATGCTGTGGTGAGCTCATGTTACTGTTACACCTGAGGCCAGGAGTACTGCTGTATTAAGCAGTGGGACTTCGAAGGGGTCTAAGGTTGTAATGCCTGTTGGGGGTCAGCAGCCACCTAACTCTGGTGTTGGGGCGAGGCTTGAGTGGTAGAAGGCTCAGAAAAATCCTAAGAAGAAGAACACTTCTGATGTAATAAATAAAATTATTCCATATCGAAGGCCTTTTTGAACTGGCGGGGTGTGATGTCCTTGAAAGGTTCCTTCGCGGATAATGTCCCGTCATCATTGGTATATGGTGAGTAGAAGTAATACTAAGCCTAGTGCTAGGAGGGTTGTTGTATTAAAATGAAATCAAATTGCTAACCCTGATGTTATTAGGAGGGCAGCAATTGCACCTGTAAGGGGTCATGGGCTTGGATCTACCATGTGGTATGCGTGTGCTTGGTGGGTCATAGTGCTTAAGTGATGAGCTAAATGTTTTCTTGTAAGTACAGGCTAACAAGAAGGACAAATACATAGGCTTGAATCATTGCTACTGCGATTTCTAGAAGTGTCAATAAAACTAGGAGAGCGGCGGTAAATACTGCTGCTGTTGCTATTATTGGTAGTATTACGAAGGTTGCGCTTGAGATTAGTTGGATAAGTAGATGCCCTGCTGTAAGGTTGGCTGTTAATCGCACTCCCAGTGCTAAGGGTCGAATAAATAGGCTAATGGTTTCGATGATAATTAATACAGGGATTAAGGGCACGGGCGTGCCTTCTGGTAGAAGATGTCCTAATGCTGCTGTGGGTTGGTTTCGTAGTCCAATTAGTACTGTTGCCAGTCAAAATGGTACTGCAAGGCCTATGTTAAGTGATAATTGGGTTGTTGGCGTAAAAGTATATGGTAGAAGTCCTAGTATATTTAGTGATAAGATAAAAATTATAAGGGAGGCCAACATTAATGCTCATTTGTGTCCGCCTTTATTTAGTGGGGTAAGGAGTTGGCTTGTGAAGTTTTTAATAAATCAGCTTTGAAGGGTAACTAAGCGATTGTTTTGTCAGCGGCTTGATGGAGATGGGATGAGAATTCATGGGAGGGTGAGTGCAATGGTAATCAGCGGAATACCTAAATATGTGGTGCTCATAAATTGGTCAAATATGTTTAGTGCCATGGTCAGTTTCAGGTGTCTGTTTTTAGACTTTCAGTGCTAATTGGGTTTATATCACTTGTGAAAGTGTGGCTTAAGACTTTATCTGGGATAATTGTTAGGAAGATCAATCATGTAAATACTAAGATGAAGAATCAGGGGGCGGGGTTTAATTGTGGCATATCACTGGAGGTGGTTGGGAGTCACCAATTTTTAGCTTAAAAGGCTAACGCTAGTCCCGTTTTAGCTTTCTAGTGAGGCGTCTTCAAGCATGAGGGAGGATCAGTTTTCAAAGTGTTCTAGAGGGACTGCTTCAACGACAATAGGTATGAAGCTGTGGTTTGCACCGCAGATTTCAGAACATTGGCCGTAGAAGATGCCGGGGCGTGAGGCGATAAAGGCTGTTTGGTTTAAGCGTCCTGGGACAGCGTCCATTTTAATTCCGAGGGCTGGGACGGCTCATGAGTGAAGTACGTCTTCAGCTGATACTAATACTCGGATCGGGGATTCCATTGGTACTACCATTCGATGGTCTGTTTCTAGTAGTCGGAATTGTCCTGGAGTTAGGTCTTGAGTTGGTACTATATAGGAGTCAAATGCTAGGTTTTCATAATCAGTGTATTCATAGCTTCAATATCATTGATGGCCTATGGCTTTAACTGTGAGATGGGGGTCATTGACTTCATCTATTAGATACAAAATTCGTAGGGATGGCAGTGCAATTATAACTAAAATTACTGCTGGTAGAATAGTTCAGATAATTTCAATTTCTTGTGAGTCTAAGATGTATTTGTTGGTCAGTTTTGTTGAAACCATAACAACAATAATATATAGAACTAATGTGCTAATTAAGAATACAATTATTAAAGCATGATCATGAAAGTGGAGGAGTTCTTCTATTACAGGCGAGGCTGCGTCTTGTAGTCCTAGTTGTGATGGGTGTGCCATAATATAAGATGCGCGGGGGTTCAACCCACAATTCTGCCTTGACAAGGCAGTGTAATTAATTTTACTAGCGTCTCATAAAAGAAAGTGACAGAGTGGTTATGTGACTGGCTTGAAACTAGTTTATGGGGGTTCAATTCCTTCCTTTCTCGATTTCTTGGATTTGCACGAATGCTGGTTCTTCAAATGTATGGTATGGAGGGGGGCAGCCATGTAATCATTCAGCATTTGTTGGGGTGAGTTCTACGGATAGTACCTCCCGCTTAGCAGCAAAGGCCTCCCATAAGATAAATAGGAACATGATGACTGCTACTAGGGACATGAGGGATCCGATAGAGGAAACTGTGTTTCATAGGGCGTAGGCGTCTGGATAGTCTGAATAACGACGTGGTATTCCTGCTAGTCCTAGGAAGTGTTGTGGGAAGAAGGTGATATTTACGCCTGCAAACATAACTCCAAAGTGAATCTTTGTTCAGGTGCTGTGGAGGGTGTAGCCCGTAAATAGAGGGAATCAGTGTACGAAAGCTCCTATGATGGCAAATACGGCCCCCATTGATAATACGTAGTGGAAGTGGGCAACTACATAATAGGTATCGTGGAGGACAATATCGAGCGATGAGTTGGATAGTACGATTCCTGTTAGGCCCCCTACTGTAAACAGGAAGATAAAACCAAGGGCTCATAGGAGGGGTGTTTCTCACTTAATTGAGCCTCCATGGAGGGTGGCTAATCAGCTAAATACTTTAACTCCTGTTGGGATGGCAATAATTATTGTTGCTGATGTAAAGTATGCTCGGGTATCTACGTCCATGCCTACTGTAAACATGTGATGGGCTCATACAATAAACCCTAGAAGACCAATGGCTATCATTGCTCATACTATTCCTATATAACCAAATGGTTCTTTTTTTCCGGCGTAGTAAGCTACAATGTGGGAAATTATTCCGAAGCCGGGTAAAATTAAAATGTAGACTTCTGGGTGGCCGAAGAATCAAAATAAGTGTTGGTATAGAATGGGGTCTCCTCCTCCTGCAGGGTCAAAGAAGGTGGTGTTTAGGTTACGATCTGTAAGTAGTATTGTAATTCCGGCGGCTAAAACTGGGAGGGATAGGAGGAGTAAGACAGCGGTGATTAGTACTGCTCACACAAATAGGGGTGTCTGATACTGTGAGATGGCAGGGGGTTTCATATTAATAATTGTTGTGATGAAATTAATTGCTCCTAAAATAGAGGAGACACCAGCGAGATGGAGGGAAAAAATTGTTAAATCAACAGAGGCTCCTGCGTGAGCAAGATTCCCTGCAAGTGGCGGGTAAACGGTTCAACCTGTTCCTGCTCCGGCCTCTACTCCTGAGGATGCTAGAAGGAGAAGGAATGAGGGCGGAAGAAGTCAGAAGCTTATGTTGTTTATTCGCGGAAATGCTATATCTGGCGCTCCAATTATTAAAGGGACAAGTCAGTTCCCAAAGCCACCAATTATAATTGGTATTACTATAAAGAAAATTATGACGAAGGCGTGTGCCGTAACGATAACATTGTAAATTTGATCGTCGCCTAGGAGGGAACCGGGTTGGTTTAGCTCTGCTCGGATTAGTAGACTTAAGGCGGTTCCGACTATACCAGCTCAGGCACCAAATACTAGATAGAGGGTGCCAATGTCTTTGTGATTAGTGGAGAAAAATCAGCGTGTGATTGTCACAGGTAGGATGGCCGAGGGTTAGGCGGTGGATTGTAGCTCCATATACAGAGGTTCAAGTCCTCTTCTTATCAGCTTCGTGGTGTAATATCATGTTGGATTGCAAATCCAAAGATGCAGGCTAATTGCCTGCCGGGGCTTTCCCCGCCTTTTACTGGGCAGGCGGGGAAAGTAGATGAATGCTCGCTGGTTTGGGCGTTTAGCTGTTAACTAAAAGTTTGTAGGATCGAGGCCTACTCATCTAGAAAGGCTTTAGCTTAATTAAAGTGTCTGGGTTGCATTCAGAAGATGTGGGATAAAGTCCTGCAAGTCTTATCAGAGATTAGGAGATTTTCACTCCTACTTAAAGCTTTGAAGGCTTTTGGTCTAATGTTATCCTAAATCTCTAATGGATTAGTGCCTGAATTGTCGGGGTGATTGGTAGTAGCAAAAGTGTTATGGCTGAGAAAGTGGCTAGTGGCAGTGTTATTTGGTTGTTTGTCAGGCGTCATGGTATAGTGGCATTGTTTGTGTTTGGTGAGATTGTTAGTGTTATAGCGTATGTTAGGCGTAGATAAAAGTATAGGCTCAGTAAGGCGCTAAGGGCGATGATGGTGGCTGTAAGGGGGAGTTGTTGTTTTGTTAGTTCTTGTAGAATAAGTCATTTTGGCATAAAGCCTGTTAGAGGGGGCAGACCTCCCAGGGATAATAAGGTGAATATTGTTGTTATGGTGATTATTGGGGTTTTTGATCAGGTTAAGGCTAGTGTATTAATTTTTGTAACTATCAGGAACTTAAATGTTAGGAAAGCTGTTGCTGTTATGATGATGTAGACTATTAGGGTTAAAATTGTTAATTTAGGTTGTAGTTGAAGGATAATAATTATTCAGCCAAGGTGTGCGATTGATGAGTAAGCTAGTATTTTTCGTAGTTGTGTCTGGTTTAACCCTCCTCAGCCTCCTACTATTGTTGAGATTAGTCCTAGTATTATTAGGAGTGTGGGGTTAGTGAGTGGTGCGATTTGTACGATTAATGCGAATGGGGCTAGCTTTTGTCAGGTGGATATAATTAGTCCTGTGGTTAGGCTTAGTCCTTGTAGGACTGATGGTAATCAGAAGTGTATTGGAGCTAGTCCTAGTTTGAGGGCTAAGGCAGTTATGATTAATATTGTGGAGGCTTGATGTGATGAGTAATTAATGTTCCATTCTCCTGTCATTCATGCGTTTATTGAGCTTGCAAATAGGATGGTTGCTGCGGCAGTAGCTTGTGCTAGAAAATATTTTGTTGTGGCTTCTACTGCTCGGGGGTGGTGGTGTTGGGCTATAAGTGGAAGGATGGCTAGTGTATTAATTTCTAAGCCTATTCAAGCTAGCAGTCAGTGGGAGCTGGAGAAGGTAAGTGTTGTGCCTAAACCAAGGCTTAGTAGAAAAATTGTTAGTACGTATGGATTCATTAGTAAGAGAAGGAATTTAACCTACATTTTTGGGGTATGGGCCCAAAAGCTTTATTTAGCTTATCTTACTAGAAAGTGGTGTAGTGGAAGCACTTAGAGTTTTGATCTCTAGAATATGGGTTCGAGTCCCTTCTTTCTAGGAGCTGGGAGGATTTTAGCCTCCATAGGTCACTCTATCAAAGTGGTCCTTTGGCATTCAGGCACAGCTCCTTACAGTGTTATAGTTGAGGGGGGAGTCCTGTGAATGCGATGGGAAGGGCAATGTGTCATAAGATCAGAGCTAAGGTAAGGGGTAGGAAGTTTTTTCATACTAGGTGTATAAGTTGATCATATCGAAATCGGGGGTAGGAGGCTCGTACTCATAAAAATAGAATTGATAAGATTGCGGCTTTAATTATGATATTAATGGAGGTTAGTTGAGGTAGGGTTGGGATGTGTGAGGCACCTAAAAATAAGATGGCTGATAGTGTATTTATTAACAGAATATTGGCATATTCGGCTAGAAAAAATAGTGCGAATGGGCCTCCTGCGTATTCTACGTTAAACCCTGACACTAGTTCAGATTCTCCTTCGGTTAAGTCAAATGGGGCTCGATTGGTTTCTGCTAGGGTTGAGATATATCATATTGCTGCTAATGGTCAGGCTGGTACTATAAGTCATATCGCTTCTTGGGTTGTGTTAAATATTTGGAGGGTGAAGCCGCCAGAGAATACCATAATTGAGAGTAGGATAAGTCCTAGGCTCACTTCGTAAGAAATGGTTTGGGCTACGGCTCGTAGGGCCCCGATTAGGGCGTATTTTGAATTTGATGCTCATCCTGAGCCTAGAATGGAGTATACTGCTAGGCTTGATAGTGCAAGAATAAATAAAATTCCGAGGTTTAGGTCTACTACAGGATACGGAATTGGTATTGGTGCTCATAGTGTTATGGCTAGTGTAAAAGCTAGCATGGGTGTGGCGAGGAATAGGAAGGGGGAGGATGTAGATGGACGTACCGGCTCTTTAATGAATAGTTTTACTCCGTCGGCAATGGGTTGTAAAAGTCCGAATGGGCCTACTACGTTTGGTCCTTTTCGTAGTTGTATGTATCCTAGTACTTTTCGTTCAATAAGTGTAAGGAATGCTACTGCTAGTAGTACGGGGACAATGTAGGCTAGTGGGTTAATAATGTGTGTGAGTATGGTTATCATAACTAAGAGGAGGATTTGAACCTCCGGCTGAAAGGGCTTAGGCCTTTTGCAATTACCGGGCTCTGCCATCTTAGTAATTTTATCTAAATCTATCGTTTGTGCTTTCCTTTATCTATTTTAGTTGTTTTCATTAGATTGGGTGAGGGCTTGTTGTTAACATAGGCCCTATTTTTCCGGTCCTTTCGTACTAGGAGAAATGGCATTACAGATAGAAACTGACCTGGATTGCTCCGGTCTGAACTCAGATCACGTAGGACTTTAATCGTTGAACAAACGAACCCTTAATAGCGGCTGCACCATTAGGATGTCCTGATCCAACATCGAGGTCGTAAACCCCCTTGTCGATAGGAACTCTAAAAGGGGATTGCGCTGTTATCCCTAGGGTAACTTGGTCCATTGATCGGCAGTCTGCCGGATCTGTGTGGTCAGAAATTCTGTGACTTAGAAATGTCTTTCTTGGTTTTAAGGTTAGTCCTCAGTCCATGTGGAAGTTTGTTTTTATTCCGTGGTCGCCCCAACCGAAGATTATGATCAGTTACTACTTAGTTCTATTTAATGAATATTTGACATAGTTGATTTTTAATCTTAAGCTCCAAAGGGTCTTCTCGTCTTGTAGTTATATGTCCGCTTCTGCACGGGCAGATCAATTTCATTGACTTGAAAAGGGAGACAGTTAGGCCCTCGTTCCACCATTCATACAGGTCTTCATTTAAAAGACAAGTGATTGCGCTACCTTTGCACGGTCAAAATACCGCGGCCGTTTAACATAGTCACTGGGCAGGCAGGACCTCCTATACGTTGATTTTTGCGGGAGGCGATGTTTTTGGTAAACAGGCGAGGCCTGTGTTTGCCGAGTTCCTTCCTTTTCTTTTAGTCTTTCCTTGTGGCCTTCCGGTGTGGGGTTAACGATTAAGTTATGTGAAGTTTTCTTGTTGTTTATTTGGTCCACACTTCCCTCGTGTGTTGGGTTCGTTAAATGTTTTAGTGGTTGGTCCAATCTAATTTACACTTAGGCTAGGAGAAGGGCTAATAAATAACCTTCTTATTACTCATTTTAGCAGTATCGTTTCCATGTCGGCATGGAGCGGCCTAATAATATTAGGGGCTTTGGATTGGGGTATTGGTATAAGTGATTTTTATCTGCTTGAGCTTTAACGCTTTCTGTTCGGATGGCTGCTTTTAGGCCCACTGAAGCAGTAATCTTTGTTAGTATAATCCTTAACCTCCTGTATAGGTTGTTTCCTTTTTCAAAGGGGCTGTACCCCCTTTGACTAACTCTCACATATTGCTCGCTGTCATAATATTGTGGTTGTTGGCTTGAGGGGTGTGAGGCTGAACTTCTATCCATTTCTTAGGCAACCAGCTATAACTAAGTTCGGTAGGTCTGTCACCCCTACCCAAAGATCTTCCCACTCTTTTGCCACAGAGACGGGTTGGTCCTATATAATAGACTGTCTTGGGGTAGCTCACTTAGTTTCGGGGTTTTGAACTAAAGTACTCTTTGCTCAGAATAACTAGCTAAATCATGATGCAAAAGGTACGAGTTTTAGTCTCTGCTTTGTTGTGCTTTGATGGTTTGTTTCATTTCTTTTTCAGCTTTCCCTTGCGGTACTTTATCTATTGCTTTTTGTGTCTTTTTTATCTCATATACTTGGACGGAAGAATGTTTTGGTTGGTTGATTTTAGTCTTTCTAAACTTATTAATGTTGTTACTTAGTTGGTGTGTTTAAGCTAGCTTTATGGCTCAGGATGATCCAACTTGCATGGATGTTTTCTCGGTGTAAGTGAGGTGCTTAACTATCTCAGCCACATCCTGATTGTTCCAAGTGCACCTTCCGGTACACTTACCATGTTACGACTTGCCTCCCCGATGTGTCTTTTGATGAATTATTTATCGTTTGGTTTTTATGTGGGGGAGAGTGACGGGCGGTGTGTGCGTGTCTCAGAGCCTGGTTCAAAAGGACTCTCTATTTGCTTTTTACTACTAAATCCTCCTTCAGGCATGTGTTTCAATAAACCATTCGTGATTTTCTGCAATAGAAAATGTAGCCCATTTCTTCCCACTTCGTGCGCTACACCTCGACCTGACGTTTTGGGTTTTGTCCATTTTGCTTACTGTTTTGCCTTCATAGGGTAAGCTGGCGACGGCGGTATATAGGCGGGATTAACAAGAAGTGGTGAGGTTTAACGGGGGTTATCGGTTCTAGAACAGGCTCCTCTAGGTGGGTCTGAGACACCGCCAAGTCCTTTGGGTTTTAAGCTATGCTCGTAGTACCCTGGCGGATAATTTTGTAAAATGTATCTTGGTTTAAGGCTAAGCATAGTGGGGTATCTAATCCCAGTTTGTTTCTTAGCTTTCGTGGGTTCGGATATATAATAAAGTTACTTTCGTTTGTGGTTTTCGTTCTTTCATGGGCGTATGACGGCTTGGTAAGTCTTTAGCTTTATTTTGTTATTATCCTAACCACCCTTTACGCCGTGTCTATCAACTAGAGTCTTTCGTATAACCGCGGTGGCTGGCACGAATTTTACCGACTCTTCTAACCTTAACTAAGTCAAGCTTTCACTTATGGCTTAATATTTACTACTGCTGAATTCCCTTGGGGGTGTGGCAAAGCAAGGCGTCTTGGGCTAAGGATATGTGCCTGATGCCTGCTCCTCGTCCCCGGTAGGGGGATTGAGGGCATTCTCACGGGGATGCGGATACTTGCATGTATGAATTAGGTTAAAGCTGACAGTAAAGTCAGGACCAAACCTTTGTGCTTGTGGAACTTTCTAGGGTTCATCTTAACATCTTCAGTGTTATGCTTTGCTTAAGCTACACTAGCTATATAGTGTATATGCAACACTATATAGTGACACATTATACTCGTTGCTTGTCGTCGGTCGAGCCTAATCTGGTTTTGGGGTTTAACAGATTTAAACAGGCATCTCTCGGCGTTGGGGGTAGGGGGGTTTACCGCGTACGACGCCCCGGGGCATCTTATACAGGTATGAGGAAGGTAAATGGTATGTATGCTCGTGAGATAAATATATGGTGATATAAAGGTTATGTCATTAAATAATTAAGAATATTTACTCATGATATTACTAAATAGTACCACCTTGTCTGTTAGCTCTTGAAAGTGGTCATCAATGCCAGGTGAATGTAGACCTTAAAAAAAAACCAAATGCATATAAGAGAATGCTCGGCATGGTGAGTGTATGCTATTTTGTACTACACCAATAATCAGATGTCGTTGACGATGTGAGATTTGTCTAATTATTCGGTTATGTGCTCAGATAGGAACCAGATGCCAGTAATAGTTCATATTGTGAAACCCTTTCAATTGTTGTCCCTGACCCTTCAAGGATAATATGCATTAACTTGTGATTGTTGGTGATCTCTTACTACATACTTATTCCTGGGCCAATTTTAGTTATTCTTCATAGAAAATGTTCTTGAGGGCAGTTATGGGGATAAATCTATTTCCCAGGTCTAAAGAAATTATTTGTAGAATATAAATTTATGTTTTGATGAGTTTATATTAATTACTTTTGCATAATGTATGTGTAATATAGATGTATGCAATATTATACATACTATGTATTAGTACATATATGTAATATTATACATATTATGTATTAGTACATATATGTAA